GTTACAATTATCTACGTTCCCAATGTGCCTATGATGTAGCACCGGGAGGGCTGTTAGCTAGTGTGTATCATCTTACGCGAATAGAGTATGGTATATATCAACCAGAGGAGGTATGCATAAAAGTATTTGTTCCAAGGAAAAATCCCCAAATTCCTTCTATTTTCTGGGTTTGGAAAAGTGCGGATTTTCAAGAAAGGGAATCTTATGATATGTTAGGAATCTCTTATGATAATCATCCACGTCTGAAACGTATTTTAATGCCCGAAAGTTGGATAGGATGGCCTTTACGTAAAGATTATATCACCCCCAATTTTTATGAAATACAGGATGCTCACTAAATCTTAAAAATCAGAAAGTAATCCGCACATTCTTTTATAGATTAGAGAAAGTAATTGAAGTTAAACTAGACGGAATAAATAAGGTATTATTCATATATTATTATTATTTTGGATGGGATAAAAATAACAAAATTCATAAATAAGACAATAATGTAGGGATTCAAAAAAATTAGGTAGGGGAGGGGTTCATTAATATTTTAAAATTAGAACGATACTTAATCAATTATATGACTATGAAAAAGAAAAAAATAAGATCAAAGGAAATAAAGAAAATCGGAATACCAAAGAAAATAGAAATGGGTCGGATTCTATTTGTAATGTATCTGAGACAAATTAGGAATATTCCTACCTTTGAACTCCCTTAAACTAGACTTTTTGGTCTTTCAACCAACTAATTTAATCATTTGAACATTATTGAAGTATTAACTTTTTGAAGCACTGAAAGAAGAAAACAAAATCAAATAATTCATTTTTGATACTTTATATACATATAATATACCTAGAATATACATCTATTCTTAACTCATCTAGAAAGAGTATATCTCCAGACACCTAGATTGAGAAAGATATATATGATGATCTAGACCACTAATAAATATGTATCTATTCCCAAAATTCATGAATATAGGGAATAGATACTCATACAAATGACTCATGTGCCAGGAACCAGATTTGAACTGGTGACACGAGGATTTTCAGTCCTCTGCTCTACCAGCTGAGCTATCCCGACCATTCTTGACGCATCATCCTCATTTTATGAAATTACTTGAGTTTATGTCAACTAAATAAAAAAAGACTTTGTAAGTTTCGTTTCAATAGTAGTAATGATTATGTATTGTTAATCATTCATTCATATGAGGATTCCTTGTTCAAAGATAAGATGTTCAGTTGTCCCTTTATCATATAGAAAAAATTCTACGTGTATCATATATCTAGTCAATTACATATGATAAACGTATTCTACATATTCCAAGACTTGTGATTATGATAAGAAAAAGAAGAATTCCACTAAGATCCCTTTGTGAAAGAATAGACTGAATAAGACACATAACGAATTTTAAAATAAAATGAGGATATAAAAAAGAAATAATTAGAGAGTAAAACAGGACTTTTGGGGATAGAGGGACTTGAACCCTCACGATTTCTAAAGTCGACGGATTTTCCTCTTACTCAAAATTTCATTAGTGTCGTTATTGACATGTAGAATAGGACTCTATCTTTATTCTCGTCTGATTAATTAGTTCTTCCAAAGATCTATCAGACTATGATGGAGAGTGAATGATTTGATCAATGAATATTCTATTTTTTTCCTCAACTTGTAATTGATTTGATTCACATCTTTCATTTGTGAAAGAAATATTTACAAACTAGAATATTTAAGTCTTCATTAATCCATTGAAATAGTATTTCAGTACATATACGTATAGAAACATATATATGTTTATCTTCCTTTCTGGAATTTTTATAGAAGGATTCCTTTCCTATCACGAAAAGAAATGTCGTCAACTCCATTTGTTAGAACAGCTTCCATTGAGTCTCTGCACCTATCCTTTTTCTCGCTTCCGGAACTTTTCTTTATTTTCAGAAAGCGGGATTTGGCTCAGGATTGCCCATTGTGAATTCCAGGGTTTCTCTGAGTTTGAAAGTTTTCACTTGGTAAGTTTTCATACCAAGGCTCAATCCAATTAAGTCCGTAGCGTCTACCAATTTCGCCATATCCCCCCTCTTTTTTTCTTTGCGCTTGGGATCTCCATTAGGATGCTTTTTTCAGTTATATTATGAGAATTATGCCAAAACTGTTGAATTCATTAAATACCGAATCCTATATTGAAAAAAGTTTCCTTCTATTTGTTTGATCAATTATCTTCCTATATATATCAGATACCCATATTTGGTCGAATCAGAAATGATTCTATTCTCTCTGTATTCGCAATTCAACATACACAAATATATACTACATATAAATCTATTTTAAATGTCCCTCCTTCTTTTATTTTTGGATGTAATTTGTAATACTTGAACGTTCGATTCTTTTTTTCGTCTTAGTTTTTACCTTTCCGAATGAAAACAAGGGAATCTTTGATTATGATCTCTGGATGGGGCCTTTCTCTTTGTTTCATTTTTTTCTTTTTAGCTATGTTATATAGGATGATCCGGATCTG